TGAGCAATTCTTCCTGTTGCTTTTACAGAACTTCCCTCTTGAATCATCAAACCATCACCCATTAATACAACACCAACATTTTTTGATTCCAAATTCAGAGCAATGCCTATTGTACCCTCTTCAAATTCTACTAATTCACCCGCCATTACTTCATCAAGACCGTGAATACGAGCAATGCCGTCGCCTACTTGAAGTACGGTGCCAGTATTCACAATCTTCACTTCTCTACTATATTGCTCAATACGTTTACGGATAATATTACTAATTTCGTCGGCTTGAAGGGTTACCATGAGTCTTTCTTTATTCTTTTTCAGCAGCAAAGGAAAAAAAATCAACTAGAAAATCAAATAAATAATGCCTACGGTAGAAAGACTAATCAATTATTTCTTTCATCGCTCCCAACATCCCAATATTAGTACTGATGGTGCGTAAATGTAACTCGCTGTTCAAACAACTATTCAGAGTTTCTAGAGCTCCTTGTAAGGCTTGTTGGAAAACTCGTTGTCGGACTTCATTAATGGCTTTTTGTTGTTCAAACTGAATGGTTTCATTTTTGTAATTTTCTAATTGTTCCAAATTCTTATAAGTTGAATTAATCAAATTCAATTTATCTCGTTCTATCTCAGAATATCCATTCACTCGATATTCATCTGCTTCCAGTTCCACTTTCCGCAATCGGGCCCGGGCTTTTTCCAGCTGTTCAATGGCCCCTCCACGCAGTTCTTCTGAATTTCGAATAGTACTCAAGATTCTCTGTTTTCGATTATCTAATAAATCACTTAATGAAAGTAGATTATCTTCCCATTCCTTCTATGATCTCTTCCCGAACCAAACATGAACCTTTCGATTCATTTGGCTCTCACGCCCAGTTACTTAATGGGGCATTCCCATATTTTTTTTAATGTAATGAGCTTATCCTCTCTTCTCCGTTCCTGTTCGTCTTCCAAAACATAGAAACTGATCGTTAATCCAAAACCAGAATATTTTGAGGACTCTTCTGACCAGACAAAAAATCTGTAATTATCAGCAAAGTTGTTTCTTTTTTTTTCGATTTTTTTCTTCAAATCCAAAAAACTCTTCTTACTTTATACATAGGTCGTCGATTCAGCATTGGATAAAAAAGGCAGGGTGTCTTTTTTCCAGTAAATGGTTCAAATTTTTTTTATCCATATGAGTGTTCTATAGCAGATAAATTACAACTAGTCAGTCTTTTTGAAACCATTTCCATACAGAGTGGTAGAAAGAGTACCAGTGTTGCACCTCGACTTCAAATAATTTAGCTTTAACCATGTTAAGAGTCCCACATTATTGGTGGATAGAGAATCAAAGTGGATTTACCAATAAGTCACGAAATGCTATGGTTCGTACATATGATTTCTTAATTTATTCAGAAGTAATTCGCGAGATCGTACACCATTCCTTCCTAGTTATAAAGTAAAGAAAAAAAAGCGCAACTGGTTGGATCCAGCCTATTCTTGAAATAAACAACTCGCACACACTCCCTTTCCAAAAAAGATCAATACACCAAGCACTACACTTAGATTTATTGGATTTGTTGCTAAAATATCGGTATTAAACCCGAAACTCCCGGCGGATGGCCAGTGACCCAAGGAAACGAAAGAATCGGTTACATTTTTCATATGATCTCCTCTTATAGGTAGGACTAACAAAATTGAACAGAGTTCTTTTTTTTTTTTATTACTTTACTATTACTAATACTAATTGAGTATTAGTAATACTAATAAGACTAAGAAAAAACTGTGAAATTTCTAGGATTAAACAAAAGGATTCGCAAATAAAAGCGCTAATGCCACGACCAGTCCATAAATTGTTAAAGCTTCCATAAAAGCCAGACTAAGCAATAAGGTACCTCGTATTTTTCCCTCTGCCTCTGGTTGTCTTGCGATACCTTCTACGGCTTGACCCGCAGCAGTACCTTGACCAACCCCAGGTCCAATAGAAGCAAGTCCTACGGCCAATCCAGCAGCAATAACGGAAGCAGCAGAAATCAGTGGATTCATGGTAAGCTCCTTGCACAAAAATAAAGAAAATGGTTAATGATACAATTAACCAATGAATTATGACTTATTATTCTATTGCATTACTAAGATCCATGCAGTCGAAGTAACTACGAACTGTTAATTGAAGTAATGCGATTATTGAATCATCAGAACTACTTCGATATCTCGTTTTTAGTTCCTATCCATGGAGTCTTGATCAATCCATTAGGCTCTAGCTCTTCCATTTCTTTTTTCCGAACCATTCTTTCAATTCTTCGTCTTTTCTCTTCTATATGCTTGATTTCATCTGTTTCTTCATTCATACCAGACGAAACGTAAAGACGTCTATTGAACCTCCCATCTAAATTCACAATGTGGTAGGAAATAAAATATATGGATAGTTCATATATAACTAGTAAATATCTAATATCACATATACATGTGTTTCTTCCCTAACGTAAACCAACCATTCACATCTTATATGATAGACAACTGGTTTA